CATTTTTGGATTCCAAATTCAGAGCAATACCTCTAGTCCCTTCTGCAAATTCGACTAATTCACCTGACATTATTTCACCAAGACCTATAATACGAGCAATCCCATCCCCCACTTGAACTACGCGACCGATATTCTCAATCCCTACTTTCCTATTATATTGTTCAATACGTTCGCGGAGAATTTTATTAATTTCGTCGACTCGAAGGGTTGCCATTAGTGTTTCTTGAATCTTTTTTTCGGAAGCAAGGGGAAAAATAATGCCTAAATTCTAAACGAAAGTAGAAGTTCAAGGCCTAATAAAGAAAATTATTTCTTCCATTCTATGGCCCCGAGAATGCCAATATTAGCACGAATCGTACGGAAATGTAACTCGGTATTCAAACAACTATTCAAAGTTCCTAGAGCTCCTTGTAGGGCTTGTTGGAAAACCCGTTGTCGGACCTGATTCATCGCCCTTTGTTTTTCAAAATAAAGGGTTTCATTTTTAGACTTTTCTAATTGTTCCAAACTACTAGAAGTAGCATTAATCAAATTTTCTTTTTCTCGTTCTATCTCAGAGTATCCATTCATTCGATACTCGTCTGCTTCCAGTTCGACTTTCTGTAATCGAATCCGAGCTTTTTCGAGTTGTTCAAGGGTCCCTCTACGCAATTCTTCCGAATTTCGAATAGTACTTAAGATCCTCTGTTTTCGATTATCTAATAAATCTTTTAATGAAAGTAGATTATCTTGCTATTAAGTTTACAACTTTTATGATCTCTTCCCGAACCAAACATGAATCTTTCGATTCATTTGGCTCTCACGCTCTTTCTTTTTTTTCTTTTTTGCTATGTATTATGGCTATTTCCATATCTTTTTTTTATGTAATGAGCCTATCCTCTATCCTCTCTTTTCTGTTTGTATTTCAATATACCGAAACTTATATAAGACTAGATAAATATTAAGAGGACTCTTCCGACTAGATAAAAATCTATCATGGTCAGCAAAGTTGTTTCTTTATTTGTATTTGCTCTGTTAGTTAATAATTTCAATTTCATTAAGAAAAACTAACTAAATAAATGAGAAATGAAAATTGATAGAATTCCTTTTATTTTTTCTTCAAATCCAAAAAATTTCTCTTTTTTTATACATAGGTCGTCGATTCGGCATTGGAAAAAGGGCAGGGCGCCTTTCTAGTAAATAGTTCAAACCTTTTTATCGATATGAGTGTTCTATATCAGATAAATTCTACACTAGCTATTTCCCATTTAAAGCATTTTGATACTAATACTGATATAGTTGTAGAAAGAGTACCCCCTTTTGCCTGGACTTCAAGCAGTTTAGCTTTAACCGTGTTAATGGTCTCACATTATTGGTCTATAGAGAATCAAAGTAAATTTACCAATAAGTCGCGAAATGCTATGGTTCTTCCATATGATTTCTGAAGTTATTCAGAAGTAATTCGTTGAGATCGTGCACTTTTCTTATTTATCCCAAAACAAAAATACTAAAAAATATTCTAAAGTGCAGCCGGATAGATCCAATCTATTCTTGAAATAGACAACTCGCACACACTCCCTTTCCAAAAAAAATCAATACACCAACCACTACAGTTAGATTTATTAGATTTGTTGCTAAAATATCGGTATTAAACCCGAAACTCCCAGCGAATGGCCAGTGAGCTAAAAAAACGAAAGAATGGGTTACATTTTTCATATGCTCTCCTCTTATAAATAGGACGAACAAAGAAGAAAGTTTTTCGATCACTTACTTCGCTCGCCCCTTTTTGATCGGTTTTTTTAATGCAATTTTTTTAATGCAAATAGATTCAATCTAATAATTTTTTTTAGATTAAGTCTTAGGTTTCGTTTGATCTGTGAAAGATCCCTTTTGTTGAAATGTGTCCCAAAATTCCTAAAATAAAAGGAAAAATACTTTCCACTGTCTTAAACTAAGGACCGGAGGGAAGAGGGCGAGCATATCCTCTAACTTGATCATGCTCAAATCAGCCCTTCCTGGGGTTCCTGGGATATTTATTGCCCGATAAATAACAAATTCCAGGAATAATATAATTCCAGGAATAATATAATAAATAGGAGTAAAGTATTGATATATTTGGAAGAAGTAAATACCAATTTACTAAAAAAAGAAAAAAGTATCTAATCTAAAGGACTTATTTTCTTTTTTAGGATTAAACAAAAGGGTTCGCAAATAAAAGGGCTAGTGCCACAACCAGTCCATAAATTGTTAAAGCTTCCATAAAAGCTAGACTAAGCAATAAAGTACCTCGTATTTTCCCTTCTGCTTCTGGCTGTCTCGCAATACCTTCTACAGCTTGTCCTGCAGCAGTACCTTGACCAACTCCAGGCCCAATAGAAGCAAGCCCTACAGCCAATCCAGCAGCAATAACGGAAGCAGCAGCAATTAGTGGATTCATGGTGAGTTCCTCGTGTCAAAAAAAAAAATGGTTAAGGATACAATCAACCAAGAAATTATTACTTCTAACTTCTAAGCTCTATTGGGTAGAAGTAACTAAAAAGTACAAATTGAAATGATAATCTGAATCGTCCAAACTACTTCGAGATCTCATTTTTAGTTTCTAATCGTTAGAGGTTTGTGTAAATCCATATGATTCTCATTATTCTATTTCTCTTTCTTTCCAACCACTCTTTCATTCCAGCCTTTTTTTTACTCTTCAATATCCTTGAGTTCCCATTTTTTCCCCTTCATCTAATCCATAATAAAAGACGAAATAGAGGAAGAACTCCTATTGAAATCGAATTAATCCAAATTCAATAGGAATCAAATCAAGATATACAATTGATAACAATATGCTGCATAGAACTGGATATAGAATCCAATTCCATTCCAATTCCATATAGAAGGGAATTCTATATATCATATCGGATTAGATAATGAATCTAACTTAGGAATAAAAAAAAATCCCATATACATTTGTTTCTTCTATTTTGTTTGCGTATTTTCGCATTTTCCAGTGAATCCGATTCTAAAAGCATTCCTTAGAAAGCCACACAAAAGATGACTGCCTTATAGGCATTAAGGATATAGATCTAACTTGACTCCGCCCCCCTTGAATGCATATATATTTTAACAAGTACGTAATATAGTCTATTCTCTCTCCTACAACTCTAGGTTGTATATTCATACCCATTTCGAACTATTTAGTTTTCCAACCAAGAGGATTATCTTGAACCATACATGAATTGGGCTAAGCTAAAAAAAACTGTTTCGAAAACTCGTCAATTCAATGATGACCTTCCATGGATTCACCTATATAGGCTGCGGCTAACGTTGCAAAAATAAGAGCTTGAATACCGCTTGTAAATAATCCAAGAAACATGACCGGTATAGGGACTACTAAGGGGACTAAAGAAACAAGAACAACAACGACTAATTCATCGGCCAATATATTTCCGAAAAGTCGAAAACTCAGCGATAATGGTTTTGTGAAATCTTCTAGGATGTTAATTGGTAAAAGTATTGGGGTTGGTTTAATATATTTCTCGAAATAACTCAACCCTTTTTTGCTAAGACCCGCATAAAAATATGCCGCTGATGTGAGTAAAGCTAAAGCAACAGTAGTATTTATATCATTCGTAGGCGCTGCTAATTCCCCATGGGGTAACTCTATAATTTTCCAAGGTAAAAGAGCACCCGACCAATTCGAAACAAAAATAAAAAGGAACATAGTTCCAATAAAGGGAACCCAGGGACCATATTCTTCTCCAATCTGGGTTTTGCTCAAGTCTCGAATAAACTCAAGGACATATTCGAAGAAATTCTGACCGTCGGTTGGGATGGTTTGTGGATTCCGAACAGCTATGATAACTGAACCTAGCAAGATAGTAATTACGACCCAAGAAGTGATGAGTACTTGGGCATGAATTTGGAAACCTCCTATTTGCCAATAGAAGTGTTGGCCTACTTCTACACCCGATATATCATATAACCCCTTGAGTGTTTTAATGGAACATGGTGTAATATTCATATTGTCCTCTGATAAAAATTGAACTTCAAAAAAGGAATTCTTTTGATTCAACCATCTCTTTCTCAACTCAGCAACTTGAAGTATTAATCTTATATTTAGGATACCAAGAAATCACATTAGATCATAATATATATCAATACCCTCTAATATATATCAATATTACTCTTCTTTTATCTATGCAAAACAAAAAAAAAAATAGTAACTGATCTACGCAGTTGCTCAAGAATTAACTATTCTTCTTAATCTTAATCAACGATTTCTTATATAGAGAGAACGGCCCTCACAAATTGCAAATACTAATTTGTTAAGAATCAATCGAATTGAAGTCATAGTGTCATCGTTGGCAGGAATCGATATATTCGCGAGATCTGGGTCACAATTTGTATCGACTAAAGAAATAGTAGGAATCCCCAAAATGGCACATTCCCGAAGAGCTATATACTCTTTTTGCTGATCAAGGACGATCACAATGTCAGGCAACTTCGTCATATATTTGATCCCGCCTAGATATCTTTGCAAGGTAGATAATTTTCTCTTTAAGATTGCCACATCTCTTTTTGGGAGATGGTGGAATTTTCTCTTCTTTTCTTCCGCTCTTAAGTCTCTAAATTGAGAAAGTCTAGTTTTGGTAATCGACCAATTCGTTAGCATACCACTGAACCACTTTTTATTAACATAATGACAACGAGACCTTATTGCAGCTGATGCTACTAAATCCGCTGTTCTTTTTTTGGTACCAACTATTAAGAAGCTTTTTCCCTGACTTGCTGCATCAAAAACTAAATCACAAGCTTCTGATAAAAAACGAGCCGTTCTAGCGAGATTTGTAATATGAGTACCTTTACGCTTTGCCGAGATGTAAGGTGCCATCTTAGGATTCCATTTCTTAATACCATGACCAAAATGAACTCCTGCTTCTATCATCTCTTTCAAATTGATGTTCCAATATCTTCTTGTCATTTTTTTCACACTTCCTTTTTATTTTTTCCTTTTTTTGTCTTACCATTACGGAATTTATTTCTTTTTGAAGATTAAGAAAGAGCCGAAATAGCTTGAAATAAATAATAATTGTTCCGATGGAACCTTCTACTCAAAATTGGCCATTGATACATTGTATAAACATAGCCTTAATGAATTAATTGACTTCTTTTACTTATTAAAATATTAAAATACAAAATAGAAAATCCGACCTATTAGCATTCTAAGGTCAAAAGTTTATTTTAAATTAAATAAAGTAAAAAAATCTTCTTTATGTATCCTTAAATCGTATAAATGGGGGTAAATGGGGGTTCTGATGTTTCATAGAAATTGTTTGTTACGTCAGAATCAGAAGAAACTAATTCTGTATGGAGAAACAAAATATCTCTCATTTCCGATACGAATAGATTTTTTTTTTCAATTTCGAAATAAAGGTTCTTGTCTTGTGGGGAACGATGCACAAATTTTTGGAATCCGGTACCAACAGGTATAATCCCCCCCAGAACTACATTTTCTTTTAGGCCTTTCAACCAATCAATACGACCTCGTAGGGCAGCTTTTGCTAAAACTCGAGCAGTTTCTTGAAAACTTGCTTCAGATATGAAACTTTGGGTATTCAGGGAAGCCCTTGTTATTCCCAATAAGATTGCCCGATAATAGATCGATTCATTCAAAGCCCGCCCTGCTCGTTCCGCTCGCAATAGTCCTATTAATTCCCCTGGTAAAAAAACATTAGACATTCCATCTTCGGAAACCCTTACTTTTGATGTTACTTGGCGTATAATAATCTCTATATGTCTATTATGAATCTGTACCCCTTGGGATCGATAAACCTTTTGGATCTTATTAACCAAAGAGATACGACTTTGGGCTATGGTTAGTTCAGCTCCAATCAAGAATCCCCAGGGAACCCCAAGAATTCTTGGTATACGCTCATTCCAATCCTCAATTCTCCTTTCGAGATTCGGCGATAGCGAATCAATTGACCGCGCTTCGAAGATTTGTTCTACTTTTGGAAGACCTTGCGTTATATCACTAGATCTCGATTTTTCATATATAAACGTAACTAACCTATCTCCTTTGTAAAGGATTTTTCTATAATGACCATGAACAGTTGCTCCTATAGTGGCCAAATAAGGCTTAGCAGCTCTTATAACAAAGGAGTCCATATTAACAATGAAAATTTGACCAGATTTTTTTATGTGCGATTTAAATAGACATACATTTTCACAAATAAATTGTCCAAGGTGAATTATTGCCAATGTCTCTTCCCACGAGTCATGATGGAGAAAGTGCCAATTCAAATGGAATGGATCCAACATGATGTTATTGGCAAAATTAGAAATCCTTTTCTTTTCGTCTATTAAAGAGTATTTTAGTCCTTGAAGTACTTGGAGGGTTTGTTTCAAATTGTCAAGGAACAAGTATTTTTTTAACAAGATCTGATTATGCGTTAATAAATAGTAAGATGAAGAAAAGTTCGATATACTAGGTACAATAGCGCCTAAGAGCCCAAAAATATCTCGAATAGGAATTCTAGGATTCGATTCTTTTACCGCATTGGGATATTTTGAATTCTTGAATAAACCAATTCGAGAACAGTTGGATGCCGACAAAATCATCAAAGAGGGGTATTCTTTATTTCGATTCAACAAGGTGCCAATAGCTTCTTGATGTTGGCTAAGTGATTGAATCTTTGTCTTGGAATAAAAGGAATTGGTATTGTTGCGATCTAATCTATTATTGGGAATCGGTCCTGCACTTGTCCTATCATACCTTCTTCGTGTATACGAAATAGTGGACTTGACTAACTCAATTCTTAGGAAATTGCGAATCAGATCATTTGTTCTTACCTCAACAAGGGAAGCACGGGCCCCCTCTTTTTCTTCTTGTTCCCAATTCACTATTAAGCAAGTTCGAACGAATTGACTAGTCGTGTGATAAATTCTTTGAGTTAACTTGCTATTTTCATGAGAAATAAAATTGACAAGTCGAAGTTGGAGATTATCTTCTTCTTGCAGGAGATTTTGCGGGAAAAGTGTTGCTAAATTTTTCCCTTCGTCCATTTCATATGCGGCTGCAGGTCGAACCGAAACAAAATACTTTTCCTTGCTTTTGAGAATTTTTTTCCGTTGAACATAAACCCAATTTTTCTTTTTTTTTGATTCCTTAGAATCTTTTTTTTCTCTTTCTGGTGGTATCAAACTGCCACTTACTATCTTATCCGCCTCTTCAGGAAAATGAATATCTCCAGAAAAGATTTTTAGTTCCGTATGGCTTTTTTTTCTCTTCACTCGGACCAATCCACCTAGTCGACTTCTTGTATTTTTTGTGAGTTGTGTATCCACTCCAATAATACTATTGTCAAGTACCTTTAGGGATGAGGATCTCGGCAAGATATGCAGTTCTTGAAGAATGAAAAAAAACCGATCTACTTCTTTTTGGTATTTTAGACTAAATTCTTTTGTTCCTCGATGTTCAATAAAACCCTCTTTTTTTAAGATAGAATCCTCCCCCGGGCTCCCGTATTCGTCCTCTGAGTCTTCTTCTGAGTCTTCTTCTAAAGTCCCATATTCGTTCTCTGAGCCATCTTCAGGGCTCCCATATTCTTCTTCTGAGTCTTCCTCTAGAGTTCCATATTCGTCCTTTCGGGTCTTATATTCGTTCTCTGGGTTCTCGTATTCTTCCTGTGAATCTTTCTCTAGAGTCCTATATTCGTCCTCTAGGATCCCATATTCGTCCTCTAGGGTCCTATATTCGTTCTCTGGGATCTCATATTCCTCCTCTGAGTCTTCTTCTCGAGTCCTATACTCTTCCTCTCGGGTCCGATATTCTTCCTCTAAGGTCCTATATCTAAATTTAACAATTCCTGAACCCCTTTTATCTTTTCTGTATCGTGGATCGTCAAAATAAGCAAAAATAGTATTTCTACGTAAAACACCCATAAAGGGTATTTCAATCGAAATCCCCAAACAGGGTATTAGCTCTTTCTCTTGTTCTTGATGATATTGTAATGGAATTACAAACCTATTTCTTCGCTTTTTCGCCAACAAATCCGAATTATCTTGAAGAATAGAAGGATAGACAAAATTCCAATGACCGTTGGACACGATTCGATCTCGCGTTAAATAATCAAGAATTTCCCTATCTTTTTTACCAAAAGTATCTAACAATCTATGGCTTACTGGATCATTAGCCATTGAGAGGTCAAAGACATATCTTCCATCAACAGAAAAAGAATAAGTATTCATTTGATCTTGATCCTTGTGGAGCGAAAAAGATGCTAGACTGGATCTGCACATACTTACTGACAATATCCATAAATGGCTTGTTTTTGGTAATCGACGAAGATTACCATATTGATATTCGGGCGCATGATAAACATCAGTACTCCAGTGCATTTCCCCGTCTGATTCGGAATAAATATGCTTTTGTACCCTCTCCTTAAAATGCAAAGTGGACGTTCCGGCACGAATCTCCGCAATTACTTGTTCGGATTCCACATATTGGTCATTTTGCACTAGAATCAAGCTCTTTAACGGAATATTCACACTATGTAAAATATCCTGACTCTGAATAGTTACATGCAAGTCTATATAGGATAGAAAAGCAGGCTGCCCATGACGGGTACGTGTGGGGTGAACCAAATCCTCATTGAATTGTATTTTTCCATTCGAGGGGGATCGTACAAGATCGGCAGTACCCCCTGTGAATACTCCACCAGTATGAAAAGTTCTTAATGTTAGTTGAGTCCCTGGCTCCCCAATCGATTGACCCGCAATAATACCTACAGCTTCTCCCAATTCGACCAGATCCCCATGAGTGGGACTCCGCCCATAACATAATTGACAGATCCAAGATGTGCTACGGCAAGTAAAGGGAGTTCTAATATATATTGGTTGTGCTCGAAACGGTTGTGCTCGAAAGGCAGTTATGAATCGATTGACTAATCCAATTCCAATATCTTGATTTCGAGCAGCAATGCATCGTGAACCGATATATATATCCTCTGCTAATACACGACCAATTAGTGTTTGGGCAAAAAGTTTTTCAGTCATCCCATTTTGAGGACTCACAGAAATACCTTGGATAGTACCACAATCTCTTCTACGCACAATAATATGTTGAACTACTTCAACAAGTCTACGTGTAAGATATCCAGCATCCGCTGTTCGTACAGCAGTATCTACAACCCCTTTGCGGGCTCCGTAGCAGGAAATTATATATTCTGTCAAAGAAAGTCCCTCGCGTAAATTGCTTTGAATAGGTAAATCAATCATTTGTCCTTGAGGATCCGCCATTAACCCTCTCATACCTACTAATTGGTGTACCTGAGATGCATTTCCTCTGGCTCCTGAAAAAGACATTAGATAGACTGGATTAGAAGGATCCGTTATCCGAAAATTAGAATTCATTTCTTGTTTCAAATATTCACTTGTAGCATACCATATCTCAACGGATTGGCGTAATTTTTCTACCGCGTGTATAGCCCCATAATAATAGTGTTTCTCCAAAAGAAAACTCTGTTGTTCCGCGTCTTGGACTAACCATCCTTTAGAGGGTATTGTTAAAAGATCCTCGATTCCTAAAGAAATCGATGTAGTAGTGGCTTGATGGAAGCCCAGAGTCTTTATTTGATCCAGTATATGGGATGTATATCCCATTCCGAAATGATCTATTAATCTGCTAATAAGTCGTTTCATAGCAGTTCCGTCTATCTCTTTATTATGAAAAACCAGGTTGGCCCGTTCCGCCATACATAAGTACCCCCTTTTTGGCTGAGTAGGATTCGACAATTGCTGAGTAGGATTCGACAATTGCTGAGTAGGATTCGACAATGGGCCTGAGTCAGTGATTCGAAAACTTAATTTACTCCCTTTTCTCAATCTGAAGTTACGCGGCAAAAAAGACGATACTAGCGAAATCGGAATGCCCCTCGAAAGGGGCATCGCCGAATCTAACTTCCTTGTTTAGATAGTGTATGAATAGGCCCGACTAAATCCTTGTATGGCTTCCTCTATTTCTCTATAAAAAGAAATATGACCAAGAGTGGTTCGAATGTATATAGAACGGATTTCTTTTTTTCTATTTCCCACTATTAGATAGTGGGCATAAATCTCATGATAAGTCCCAAAAGATTCATATTGAACTTCAATCGGAACTTCTCTTGACCCAATGACGCGTTGATCTAGTTTCCATCGGAGCCACAAGGGACTATTTAAACCGATTCGTTTCTGTCTATAAGCTCCCAGTACATCATAGGAACTAGAAAAACGGGGTTCTTTATCTTTCGTATACTTATAATAATAATTATTATTGGAATTTACTTTTTGATTTGGATAGTTTCCGCAACTATTATATCTATTTGCGCAAATACCTCGACGGTTTCCAATCGTTAATACATAAAGTCCGATAAGCATGTCTTGGGTTGGCACGCAAATAGGATCTCCAATAGCGGGAGACAGGAGATTCATATGAGAAAACATAAGTAAACGGGCTTCCGCTTGAGCTTCCAAGGATAAAGGGAGATGAACAGCCATTTGATCCCCATCAAAGTCCGCATTGAAACCCTTACACACTAATGGATGTAAACAAATAGTACGCCCCTCTACTAAAGTGGGTTGGAACGCCTGTATGCCTAATCTATGCAGGGTAGGTGCTCTGTTCAACAGTACAGGATGTCCCCGCATAACTTCTTGAAGTATTTCCCATACAATGGGTTCCTTTTCCCAAATTTTCCTTTTAGCAATCCTGACATTAGAAGTAGCACGTTTCGTGATTAAATCGCGAATTACAAATAGCTGAAAAAGCTTTATTGCTATCTCTAGAGGTAATCCACATTGATGTAATGAAAGCGAAGGACCCACAACAATGACGGAACGCCCCGAGTAATCGACCCGTTTCCCAAGCAGAGTCTCGCGAAACCTCCCCTCTTTACCCTCAATTACATCTGAAAGTGACTTGTATACTTTATTGTGACCATCCCTCGTCGGTTGCCCGCGGGACCCACTATCAAGAAGTGTATCCACGGCTTCTTGTACCAATTTTTCCTGGCACATTACTAAATCTGCTGGCGCCAATTCACTTCTTTTTAATAGATAGGCAAGGTTGTTGTTCCGACGGATAACTCTCTTATAAAGTTCATTAATATCCGAAGTCACTACTTTATCCCCAGACCTATAAACAATGGGTCTCAATTCGGGAGGAAGAACCGGTAATAAGCACAAAACCATCCATTCTGGTTCTATATTTGTTTGAATAAAATGTTTCGCCAATTGCATGCGTCTAATCAAAAAAACTTTTCTTATTCGTCTTTTTCTATCTTCCCATTCATCTCCACTATACCCCTCGTCTTCTAATTCCTTCCATTCAACCAGGGAATTCTCTATAATAATTCGTAAATCCAAATCCGCTAATTGTTCTCTAATAGCATCTGCTCCTGTCGCAATTTCCCGATTTCGAAATGTTGCAAAGCCCGGGGTAGAAAAAAAGGGAGAAATGCTGTGGTTACAGGATGAAATTTCATCCTCGAATAAACCTCGTAATCGTAAGAAAGTAGGTTTTTTAGCGCTAGGCCTAGCAAAAGAGAAATCGCCGTATACTAGGCCCTCCAATTTCTTAAGGGGTTTATCTAAAAGATTCGCGATATAACTAGGAAGACCCTTCAAATACCACACATGAGTCACTGGACATGCCAGTTTGATGTATCCCATTTGATATCTTCGTATCCGAGAATCAACAAATTCTACCCCGCATTTTTGGCAAAATTTTTCATCTTCGTTTTCAGCTACGCTCGCTCGAGAATTTCCACAAGCACAAATTCCGCTTTTTATGGGTCCAAAGATTCTTTCGCAAAATAATCCATCTTTTTCTGGTTTATCGGTTTTATAATGAAAAGTAGAGGGCCTTGTGACTTCGCCAACGACTTCCCCATTAGGTAGCATTTTGTTAGCCCAAGCCTTTATTTGTTGAGGGGAAACGAGTCCAATTTGAAGTTGTTTATGTTTATATTGGTCAATCATAAAATAGAAATAAGAAAAGAATTTTTATTTATTCCGATCAAATATCCTCCCTATTAACCTGGAAGTTCTTCTCAGATACAAGGAAATGGTTCAGTTCTAGAGCCAAAGATCGTAGTTCTCGAACGAGCACTCGAAAAGATTCTGGAGGATCCTCGTGATTAGGCACTCTTTTTCCCCAGATCGTAGCATTAAGTATTTCTTGGCGAGCTATAAGATGATCAGATTTATAAGTAAGTATCTCTTGTAAAATATGAGCAACACCAAATCCTTCTAAAGCCCAAACTTCCATTTCTCCTACTCGTTGTCCCCCTTGCTTGGCTCTTCCTCTAACGGGTTGTTGGGTAACAAGTGAATAGGGCCCAGTAGAACGCCCATGGATTTTCTCATCAACTTGATGAATTAATTTTAAGATATAAGACTTACCTATTAGAACAGGTTGTTCGAAGGGATCTCCTGTTCTTCCATCAAATATTCTGCTTTTTCCCGGGTACTCGGGTTCAAATACCCATGGATTTTTTGTTTGTTTACTGGCTTCATATAATTCCGAAAACACAAGTTTTCTTGAAGCCTCTTGCTCATATCTCTCATCAAAGGGTGCTATTCTATAATGTTTCTTTAGCAGACCCCCTGCTAATCCGAGCGAGCTTTCAAATATTTGTCCCACATTCATTCGTGAAGGTACTCCTAAGGGATTGAAGACCATATCAACAGGTGTTCCATCTTGCAAATAGGGCATATCTTGCCTAGGCAAAATTTTGGAAATGATCCCCTTATTCCCGTGTCTTCCGGCTACTTTATCCCCAACTTTGATTTCACGTTTCTGTAAAATATATACACGAACCATTATGTCGAGGGGGTCCCTCTGGATCCATTTCACATCGATAACACGGCCTCTTCCACCTATAGGTAGTTTCAGAGAAGTTTCTTTTGAAGTGGATACCTCAAGACCAAAAATGGCACGTAATAATCCAGCTTCCGCGATATAGGATGATTCACTCGCTATCTGAGGCGTTAATTTACCTACTAAAATATCGCCAGTTTCTACCCAGGATCCCAACCTCACAACTCCATTTCTGTCCAAATTGCGGAGTAAATGTTCTTCTAGATGTGGTATTTCTTTAGTGATTTTTTCAGCGGAGCCTTGGCTTGTCGTATCCGTCTGAATTTCATATTTTCGGATGTGAAAAGAAGTATAAATATCCTCATATACCAAACGTTCGCTAATTAGTACTGCGTCTTCAAAATTGTAACCCTCCCATGGCATATAAGCTACTAAAATATTTTTTCCTAAAGCAAGTTCCCCACCAACTGTAGCCGCTCCCTCCGCTAAAATTTGCCCTTTTTTAATAGATTTACCCCACGGAACCCGAGGTTTTTGGTGCATACAAGTATTTTTGTTAGAGCGCCGATGGGTAACTAAAGGAATACTTATAGTCTTCCCATTACTTGATAAAAGGATTTTGTGACTATCACTAGAAATGATCTTTCCCTCGCGTTCAGCTATAATGGAAACCCTCGAATCTAGAGCTGTTTGGCCTTCCAATCCAGTTCCAACAATGCACTTCTCGGACCGAGAAAGTGGAACTGCTTGGCGCTGCATATTAGAACTCATTAAAGCCCGATTCGCATCATTATGCTCAATAAAAGGAATGAGAGAACCTCCAATAGAAAAATATTGGAAAGGAAAAATACTTCTAACATGAATCTGTTCCCATGCAATAGTCAGGAATTCTTGACGGTATCTAGCTGGAACAACCTGTTCTTCCTGAATACCCTGATTCAAGGACAAAGAGTTTCCTGCTGCTATCATATAATATTCATCTCTATTTGGTGATAAATAAACCACCTGTCTCTCTTTTTTTTCTTTTGCTTTCTCAGATATTTCATAAAATGGACTCTCTATAGATCCCCACCAGTGATCAATTTTCGCATGAATAGCTAAGGATCCTGTAAGTCCAACATTAATTCCTTCGGATGTGTCAATTGGACAAATACGCCCATAGTGACTCGGATGAATATCTCGGCTCCGAAAACTTGCAGTTCTCCCCGTCAATCCTCCAGGACCCAAACAACTCACTTTTCGCCCATGAACCGTTTGTGTCAATGGATTGGTTTGATCAAAAACTTGAGATAAGGGGTATGTGCCAAAAAAGGTCTCATAAGTAGTTATTAATAAAATCGAAGTTGAAGTTGGAGTTACCAAAGTTTGTGGAGTCGGTTTCGATTGACGTATGAATACTCTACGGATAGTTTTTTGAACCGCATGCTGTAAACGACCAAGAGCCAGTCCGAATTGATCTTGTAACAGATCTGCAACCGAACGAATACGTTTATTTTTCAAGTGATTCATATCGTCATCGTCAAGTATACCCGTTCCAAATTTCATTCCAATCAAATGATCCGTAGCCGCCAATACATCTCGTGGTAACAAGAATGTATTGTTCTGAGGTATATCAAGATTCAATCGACGATTCATATTTCGTCGACCAACTCTTCCTAATTCACATTTTTGTTGAAAAAATTTCTTTTGTAATTCCTCACATAAGGACTCCGAAAATACCAGGTCCCCACCTACACAAGCAAATTGTTGATAAAACTCCAAAATAGCTTTTTCTTTTGACTCAATCTTCTTCTTCTCCTTAGCATTCGGGAAAGACAAGAAAATTTCGGGATAGGAAACATTATCTAAAATTTCTCTTAGATTCGAACCCATAGCTGATGATAGAACTAAAATAGATATCTTTTGTTTTCTACTCACGCGAGCCCATATCCTTTCTTTTTTATCAATTGCTAACTCCGATCTTCCTCCCCAATCTGATATTATTGTCCCGGTGTATATAGAAATTCCCTTATGGTCTAATTCCGAGCGGTAGTAAATACCAGGACTTAGCAATATTTGATTGATCACAATTCGGTATATTCCATTTATTATAAAGGTTCCTAAGGAATTCATTATAGGAATATTTCCAATAGAAATGGTTTGCTTTTGCACATCGAAACCAAAAATTAATCTCGCAGATACATATAATTCGGAAGAATAGGTAAGTGATTCATACACAGCATCCCTTTCTTTTATCGAAGGTTCTAGCAATCGATATCCTTTCGCAAATAATTGAAATGCAATTTCGTGATCTGGATCTTTAATTGTCGGAAACTTCTCAAGTTCTTCTGCCAAGCCTTGGTTAATGAACCTACAAAATCCCTCAAATTGGATCTGACTAAATCCGGGTATTGTGGACATTGCCTCATTTCCATTCCGGAGCATCTTAATCTTAAGTTTCCTATTTATCGAAGAAAAATTCCATTATCAGCTCACTCTTCATCAACCCCTACGGATCAATCTAGCAATCATGGAATCTATATTCTGTTTACTGAATCGCATGAAATTCTAGGGAACTCCACATATGTATTTCATATATGTATTTCATACATATGAATAGAGACAGTTTCAACGAAAGTTTCAATTTTGGGGGGTAGAAATGGAATGAAAATTAATTGATAAAACAGTCCGAGAAAAAAATTCTGCCACTTAAACTTTATGATATTCTAATCAGATTGGATAGCAAAGATTTCTCGTTTTATCTCCTTTCTATGAAAGGGATTAAGCCATAATAATTTATAAGCACTAAAAAGATTGACTTTAGTTCGATTTAGGATAGCGCACTTTGTTTAATTTTCAAAAAGAGTTTGAAGGTTCTTTTTTGTTTCGTAGTAGAATTGCTGGAAAATAAAGGATTTTGTTGTATAATTTTAAAATAAAGGAATTCATTTTTTAAGTACTTGACAATCTAGTTATCCACCTATCCACATACCCTTTCTTTTATTGTAATTTCACTTGGGTGGGCCAAGAAGGCCAGGTCATAATCTATATCAGAGCAAATTTACTTTTTTTTTATTCAAGAAATTTAATGCAATGAAAAATTAAAGCACGATTCCCTATAGGGATATGTACATAAGGGGGATCCATAGATAATAATGCTGTTCGGACCTGTAGTTTCCCTATATACAGATTAGGGAAACTTTTTTCTATTTTATTATGCCATTAAAAGGAATGAGGGGAGAGAATACTGATTTAAGAGTCGTTCACTACTGCAATTCAAAAAAAATTCTAGTTAATGGTTCCAATTTGTTCTGAATTTTGCAGTCCGTGATTAGAAATCCACTTTTTCTCCTTTATCATCTCAATAGAATAGAAAGAAAAGGGAAGTTTTCTAGTGTTAGCAATGTGTGTTTTAAGATAGAATACATAGAATAAGCGAAACTGGATCCAAAAAAGCGGAAATAGATTTTTTGAAAAAGATTGGAAAAAGTAAGTAGAATTAGATTCAAGATAAAAGAAAAGGAATTTTAATAAGAAAATGTGAATGAATACTTGTTCTTTTCTCGATTTTAGATCGGATTTTTTGGCGGCATGGCCAAGCGGTAAGGCAGGGGACTGCAAATCCTTTATCCCCAGTTCAAATCTGGGTGCCGCCTGATCAATAAAATACTTAGGATTATAGTACTGATCAAACTCAACAAATTCGTGCCCCTCTAGGTTGAGGCAAGAAAGTAACTAGGTCTGACAATACTGGATTTTGAGAATCCATATCATAGTTCTATCCTCAAACTAGGGTTTGTTTTGCCGACAGTGGCCCAAACGGCTACCTATAAGGATGAGGTAGCTTTTCTTTATTCTTTTTTTAGTTTGAATTGATATTGGATTCGGGAATTTAAAACTACGAGCCTAAGATGTCATAAATCTTCGTATCTAAAAGTCCCTAAGGGGCATTCTTTTTTGAATCTAAGATTGAAGAAGGGATTTCGCGAAGAAATATCAAGACTTCCTAATTATCATACATTTTTTTATCGTACATCTTACTACATACACTTCGTATATCTTATGCTACCTACATACACTAAAGTAAAGGCTACGGATTCTGTCGAGAATCAGATTGAATAGGTTCATCAAAAATCAATTTAGGAGTTGTGGATATGGTCTCCTCACTCTTTCATAGAAAGATAGAAAGCAAGGCAGTAGGGTTTAGGTCAAAAATAAACATGGGTAAGCTAAGCTGGGTATCCAATAAATATTTCTCTATTCTAATTTTAAGGTATATTATGACATCCTTTGCTTATAAAAAAAAGGTAACAAAAGGAACAAAAGATCTCTCTATTCTCGCGTCTTCTATTCAGGACATCCCCCTACCCCCTTTTTAGGAAAAAGGGTTATGTATCCTTTTTATACTTAAAGCTCTCCAACTCTACCAGAAATCATATAAGAATTTGTTAGGAGTAAATTCTTTTAACTGATTGATCTATAGTCTTAGTCCAGAATCGCCTTTTGACTCTGTACCCTTGATTCCACTATGATTATTGATCAATAGTAGAATAATTCTTTCATAGAAATAGGAGACATAATTTACATGGATATAGTAAGTCTCGCTTGGGCTGCTTTAATGGTAGTCTTTACATTTTCTCTTTCGCTAGTAGTATGGGGGAGGAGTGGACTCTAGGGATACTACTAATTGATTGAGTAGTCGAATTGGAGTATCAACTCTTTTCTTTAATTGATTGTTTTGCATTAATCGTTTTGCCAAACTTTATGTTCTTTTTTTTTGAAGGATCTCGCGTGAAGCATCTCGCGGCATTTTTAAGTATGAAAGATTCGCAGGTTTTTTCTTTTACTTTTTTTCTTTTATTCTCATATTATTTTCCTCCCCCTCCATAGATTCTTTCAATGAAGAATTGTCTTCGATTTTTTTGATTTTGATTTGATTGAAATTAAGTGGATGCAGTGAAAAAAGAAGTTGAATTAGACTACTATTTCAATCTACTAATCTATTCTATGTAGATTCAAGATAATATAATAGAAAGAATCTAAAGTGTCGTAGAAAAAACTATATGTAGTTCTTTCTACCACACTTTATGATTCCAACCAGATCCTTTCATTTAAGACTTGGATTTTTTTTTCTTTAATCCCTTTTTTATTTCTTCACTGATTAATTGTAATTCCAGTTAATCGTTTTGGCTGGCTGTTTTTACATAAATAATAAGTAAAAAGGCAGTAGGAACTAGAATGAACAACGCAGTAGCAATAAATGCGAGAATATTGACTTCCATAACCTCTTTATTTTTTTATTTTTCACAATAACTCGGGATGTAATCCCATGGAGAGAAAAAAGGGGTATCCTGTAAATTCAAGGGGAGGACTTGCATTCTGATAATACTGAATCAATTCAATATTATGAATATCGGATCTATCAAATCAATTCATGGTTGATAGTGAATAATATAACATAGGAAGATCCCTTATCCATACTAAGACCAAAATAGGTTTTTTGATTGGATTCAAAACCCCTTTTTTCATCCTTTTCTACTTTTGTTTTTCTATATCTATAACCCATAATCTTTCTTATAGTTATACATACAATTATGTATGTATTATATGATCGGCTTTCTATGGGTCACATAGACATCCAAATAAGCAGTAGAAGTAGAAATGAGATGGAGAAAAGAGGATCTTAAATAATCTAATATTTTAATTTAGGAAAAATAGCATTTGCTTGGTTTTTATTTTATTAGGTTACTATCAATACCTGCTTTTTTGGGTCTAAAGATGAGAGCAGATCCATAAAAAAAGGAGTTCTCAAATGGACTGAGAATGAGGTATATTCTTTCCTATTATTCATTGAATATACACAAACAAAGTTGGAACTACAAAATGGAAGGAGTGTGGTTTAATCCCAAAAAAGGAACTAATTATATTAAATGAATTCTCTAACAATAAACGAATACAATTTATGTATAGATTCCACTAAAATACTGGTACATTATTCCATAAGCGTCGAATAGGAAGTTAACATGATGATGGTATCATCATTAAAATGGAGTAATATCCTAAATTATACTAATCCACGTATGATATCTATGTCTTTCCTTAGCAACCGGAAGTAGTGAAAAAAAAATTCCTATACTGCTCTCTTTTTACTGAGAAATGCGAAATCAAAAAGGTGAAGTAAGGGTGCCCCATAGATATTTGATCTTGTCCCCTGCCCCTCTTTTTTTTCTTGGAAATTTTTTTTGATAAAAAAAGGAAAGATGGATTAGTCCATTCATTGAACCCTAGTTCGGGACTGACGGGGCTCGAACCCGCAGCTTCCGCCTTGACAGGGCGGTGCTCTGACCAATTGAACTACAATCCCTGCAGGGTGTATGATATACCTATTCTTAAATAGAACCATAAGAGGATTCGATTCGTCTGTCGTACTCTAAGAAATAGACGAATCATATACTACATACCCACATATCCTATGTGGGTGTAGTGAGAGTGGAATAACTAGTATCCTATGTCGCGATTTTTTATCCCTAAAAATAAATGATAATCCACCTTTCAATAAGAAAAACTATTTTCTTTGTAAGAAAAGAATCAGAGAGAAATGGCTTAGAGGTAAATTTCCCCTTTTCTCTTTACCCTATATTTCTAGGGATCAAACATTTTTTTTGATGGAAGAAAAAAAAATGCATTTAGTTCATATTCACGAAGCCCTAGATTTTTGGGCCGAGCTGGATTTGAACCAGCGTAGACATATCGTCAACGAATTTACAGTCCGTCCCCATTAACCGCTCGGGCATCGACCCAGGAAGATTTTATTCTAGGGTTTTTGATAATCTATGATTAACCTCTTTTTTTTTTATAATACTCCCTACCCCCAGGGGAAGTCGAATCCCCGTTGCCTCCTTGAAAGAGAGATGTCCTGAACCACTAGACGATAGGGGCATCACTAGACGATAGCGCCATATACAACCACTCATCTTTATACTATAATGATAGTATGAGCAGTTTTTTTGAATTGTCAATATACTCGAAGAGTATAACTAGATTAAAACAAAAAGTCTTTCCTATTTTTCTGTTGTGCTTTCATAGGATTTTTTTTAGTTGATGCTTAGGTTAATTCACGGATCATCCCCTGCTTTTTAGGGAAATTCATTTAATTTAATTAAAGGGTATAGAATAAGAATAGATTAAAAAAAAAAAGATTCTAGATTAGTTCAGTACAGATATTGATTTGGTTGCTTTAACAGGAAAAAGAGTCCAATTTCTTTTTTGCAATTTCAACTCCGTGCTTCGTTTAGTGTTCAGCCCAAAAATGCGGGCATCTCGCACTAAACTAAGTCATAAAATGAAATAAAAAATAGATAGATTTAAAAAAAAAATAAAAAAGTGAATGAATTTAGTAGAAAAGTACTTTATCGGATTCGAACCGATGACTTTTGTCTTAGTATGTTATTACTCTACTACTAAGTGAAAAGCCCTTTATCGGATTTGAACCGATGACTTATGCCTTACCATGGCATTACTCTACCACTGAGTTAAAAGGGCTTTTTATTCAATTCAAAAATTAGCCACTTTCTTTTACCATTATGAGTCTACTGCATAATGTACATAATATATGTATATATGGAGATATATGTAGAGATTTTCTTTTATATATATCGAGATATAGAAGTTTATTCATGGCGAGGTTAAAAATAGTGAGAAAATCAAGAAAAATAAGAAAATCTTTCATATTATCTCTTATCACTTGCACAAAGTAGAGGTATTTTATTATTATAAAAATAAATACGTATAACGTATAATAAAATAGGTGAACAGAGAGTTGACACACTCTAAAATTATTATTAGTATCCGATATACTTGAAGAGGGTAAGTTCATAGGTATATAAACACGATCTCAGACGACTCACCAAACCAAAGCCCGGAAGTCTTTTTTGAGGAGGAGAACAAATATGTATCGTGAATCGGATATAACAAGGGGACAAAAAGGGCAAAAGGGCAATAAGAACTGCTGTTAAAAAAATGGTAGATTTTGTTTTTTTTTATCTTTAGATTATTCACTTTTCACGTGCTCAGAATGTTCTGCAGAATTGGGGATTTTTTTCTTCTATTGGCTGATCTTATGATGAGAACTTTCTCCATTTATGTTTTATTTCTCCAATTCTAATTGAGTGGGGTATAAAGGAATTCGCGCTCTTCATATACCCATATGGCTGAGTATTCATTTTCAGTGATATACTTCTTATCTGTTTTGTTGATAGATTGAAACTATTTTTTTCTAAAAAGGGATCCGTCGAATTTATACTGCAGAGTATAAAAATTATTTTCCTGCCTGCCCAACAAAAAAGAAAAGTAAGAAAGGGATTTATGGGGACTGTACCACCCCCTATATCTCTTAGTGTATATTATGGGAATAATAAAACTATTGTTTAGAGCAGTATGGCACATTTACGTCCTCGCAAAACAAATAATGATCATTGTAGTCGTAACTGTAGAATACGATCCTAATCGAACTGCATATATTTGGTTCATATGCTATTGGCATGGTAAGAAGAGATGTATTTTACAGACTAGAGAGAGGCTATCTAAACCCGAAAGTAAAGGCCCATGATTGAAGTAGAAGTACCAACCACTCACTGTCATGAACTTTCTCCCTTTGATTTGATAAGGTGGAATTAGCCTCCTTCTCGAATGGCTGCCCTTGACAAAGGATAGCGTTGGTATCATAATCTACATGTAGCGGGTATAGTTTAGTGGTAAAAGTGTGATTCGTTCTATTAATAACTGAATTTGAAATGATATACTTAAGGCATCCTTAAGTTTTTTTATATTCCGATAAAAACTTTAGTTCTTATAAAGGGTTTAATCCTTTTCCTCTCAATAGCATATTGAGGAAGAATATAAATTCTCGCGATTAGTATCCAAAGACTAATTGAATTTGGATCCAAAATACAAATTCGATTGTATTATGAGTACAGAGTCGCGAAGCATAATTTTGCATTGGATTAAGTATTCCAATTGAATAAATATGAGTAAGGGATCTATGGATGAAGATACAAAAAAGTTTATTTCCAATCGTAACTAAATCTTCTTTTATTTAAAAAGGAAATGGAAGCCCAATAGCTAAAAAACGATAGTTTTGGTTTACTAGAACCATCAGTATATTGTTTCTGCTCGGTGGAAACCCAACCCTTTTCCTCAGGATCTCTTGAATGAAATTAAGGAACGAAGTAAGTAGATTAGATAGATATTTAGTAGAATTTCTATCTCCTATTCTATAGGGATCATCTAGAAAGCGGAGAGCTTTGGTTACATTCAATTCAGACAGAAAAGCTGACATAGATGTTAAGTGGTGAGAATATCCATAAAGGAGCCGAATGAAATCAAAATTTCATGTTCGGTTTTGAATTAGAGACGTTAAAAGTTATCAACCAACGTCGACTATAACCCCTAGCCTTCCAAGCTAACGATGCGGGTTCGATTCCCGCTACCCGCTCCATTCTGTATAAAAAGACTATTGTATTTCTCTAGATATGGTAGATATTTCTATTCAAGCTTTTTCGTTGACCTGTTTTTGGCCCTACAGAGCGGAGTAGAGCAGTTTGGTAGCTCACGAGGCTCATAACCTTGAGGTCACGGGTTCGATTCCCGTCTCCGCACTTATCCGTCCCTATAAATGGACTATTCTATTTCTC